GATTGGCACTAAATATCTAATATACATAGATACAAAAAAGTGTAGGCGGAAGAATAAATTAAGTTAAGGAAGAAGTAGGACAAATTCTCGAGTTTATTCAATTAATACAATACCAATCAATATAAGACCAATCAATATAAGTAAAATAAAATATAAGTAGAATAAACAGGCTTAATCCCTTGTTTGTTATTTGATTTATTAATAGAGTTCGAATGAAAACCGCCCCATGGAAGATAATGTAAAAATTTTATATTTCTAGATCCAATTTCTTCATTTATTTACTTGTACTTGATCTTTTTTCTATCTATCTTATATTCTATCTATCTTATATGAATAAAATATCAATAAAATAAAAAATTATAAAAAAAAATTGTCGTTAATAAATAGGTATGAATAGAGCAAGAGGGGGGGGAAAGAAAAAATTATACAAAACTATATACAAGTCACCCACACCTTCTTTTTTTTTGTATTTCATTAATTGAAATTCGTTTGATTAAGGCGAAGTTCCGTAAAAACCCCCGCCTTCTTTGAAATATCATGAACAGTTCCTGTAGATTGAGCGCCTGTTTCAAGGAAATAGTGAATAGCAGGAACATTTAAATAGGTTTGATTATTTATCGGATCATAAAAACCCACTTTCCGAAGATCTCTTCCTTCTCTTCGGGATCGAACATCAATTGCAACGATTCGATAAACGGCTCATTGGGATAGATGTAGATGAACAACCCCCCCCCCCTAGAAACGTATAAGAAGTTTTCTCCTCGTACGGCTCGAGAAAAAAAATGATTATAAGTTCTGTTTATGTATAGAAGTTTATGTATAGAATTATAATGTCAAATAGATCAGATCCATAAAGTCATCAAATCCATTAGACATTTAAGTCCTTTTTTTCTTTCCCGAAAAAAAAAGAATCATTCGTACTCTCATAACTCAAGTTGGATAACTCTCAAATATCTCAAAAAAAATCCCTTAGGCATTTCATTTATTGAGTGGTCTCTAACCCCCTTTTATTTGTTTCGTTTAGAACAGAACCCATTTTGATTCTTCATTTTGATCTAGTTGTTGAGACAATGGAAAAAGGGTATTTCCTTGTTCCAGGATCCTTTATCTTTGCCTTGAATCATTGGGTTTAGACATTACTTCGGCGATCGTTAATCATTGCAAAATGGCAGCAACATACCCCTTTTTTGTAATTTTTTTCTATCAAAGAATCATATGAACAGTTGATTATCGCGTGATACACTTTTGATCGAAAGAGTTTTCTCAATTCCAACAAATTTTCCCTTTGGATTTGAAACTTGATCAAATTGGATCCTTTCGATTTCTATATCAAAAATATATTTACGAAGTTATTCCAACTTATTGATTGGAACTAACCCTAGACTCTTGCCCCTGAGAAATGAATCAATACTTTCTACTCGAGCTCCATCATATAATATACTATTTACATTACAACCCAAAATTAAGGGTTCTAGTGGAACAGAACAAACGATGTCGAGCCCAGAGCACCTTCATTCCTATAATAAAATGTAAAAAAAGATGGCGGATGTAAGAATCCACAGCGGATCGTGTCCTTCAAGTCGCACGTTGCTTTCTACCACATCGCTTCAAACGAAGTTTTACCATAACATTCCTCTAGTTTTACGCCAGTATGTAATTGATTCAATTATGGAATCATGAATAGTCATCGGGTCAGTCGGTACATAGTAATCTATACTTTTTCTTTCTATATGAAGAGGTAGTCTCTGAAGAAGTCTCAGCAAAAATTCAAATTAACCCCTTGTCTGAATGCAATATTTTTGTATTTTATTTATAAAATTTATAAAATAAAGAAATAAGTTCTTTTTGAATCTGCATTGCATCTTGAAGTGACTCGATAGGATAGATTCACCAATCTCACACTTCTTCGAGTACCAAGGACTCATAAGAAATCATTAAAAATATTGAATTGAAAAAATTTCCTATCTCGATATCACTATTTGAATAAAGTTTGACTAAGGACTACATTTGATCATCATAAGAGAGAGAAATTCATATTCGGATTGAACCATCAATCATTTAAAACAGATATATCAAAAAACAAATCGAATTTTTTTTTCGTGGAGTGGATAAAAAGGACTAATGTACAAGGAAGATTTAGGTTGTTATTCTTTCATTTGATTCTGAAAGATACAATCAGAATCGAAAGAGAAAAAATAGGCGATTTACGTATCTATCAGATAGACTGAACAATTGTCATTGGAAGTAATTATGGATATTCTATGTTAAATATTTAACATTAAGGTTTTAAGGTAAGGGATTGCAAATCTTTTTCAAAAAAAAATATAAAGAAAAAACGCTATCACTGAAATAGAATGATAACAATACATATAAGCATTCCCTCATTTTCGGCGTACTTTCTTTGACTTGAGGTTCAATAATCTTTTTCTAAAGTAAAGTTAAAGTTTAAAGTAAAGTGAGGTGAATCGGATGTATGAATCACCCCCGCCTCAATTGTTAG